TTTGATCTCCTTTTGTTGTTCAAATCTTCAAATCCAAAGAATTCCCTTTTTTATACATAGGTTGTCGATTTGGCACTAGATAAAAGGGCAAGACGCCCATTTTTCTGATAAATGGTTTCAAATCATTTTCTCGATATGAGTGTTCTATATCGTATGAATTACCAACTTTTTTTTTGAAACCATTTCTTTCGGTACTAACTTAATGGCAGAAAGAGTACCATGTGGTGCCTGGACTTCAAACAGTTTAGCTTTAACCATGTTAAAAGTTGCGCATTATTGGTTGATAGAGAATCAAGTTGATTTACCAATGAGTCACGAAATGCTATAGTTCTTACATATGATTTCTTAATTTATTCAGAAGTAATTCGTTGGGATCATGCAATTAGTTTAGTTTCCTATTTATATTTATCAAATTATCAAAAGAAATAAAAAGAAAATAAAGTGCAGCTGGCCGGACCCAACCTATTCTTGAAATACACAACTCGCACACACTCCCTTTCCAAAAAAAATCAATACACCAAGCACTACACTTAGATTTATTGGATTTGTTGCTAAAATATCGGTATTAAACCCGAAACCCCCCGCAGATGGCCAATAGCCCAAGGAAACGAAAAAATTGGTTACATTTTTCATATGCGCTCCTATTTCTTATAGATAAGACTAACAAAGAACTGAGTTCTTTTTTTATCACCGCGCCCGCCCCTGCCCCTTTTTGATTCATTTTTTTTTGAAATTTTCTAAATAAGAAGATACTTATTAGATTAGGCCCTGGATCTTACGTAAATTGCGAAATATCTCCTTTGTCAAAAGGCCCCCTAAACCTAAAAGTCAAAAAAAAAAGGTTCCCATTGTACTAAACTAATAAATGCGGGAAGGAAGAATGCGGGCGGATCCGCTAATTCCTCATCCTCAAATCAGTCCTTCCCGGAGTATTGTTTTAACAACAAATAATTAATTGTAGGAGTAAGGTGTTGATATAATTCGAAGAAGCAAACGACAAGTCCGAGTTAATAAAATAAGAAAAGAATACGTTACGTACTTTTTCACATTTCTAGGATTAAATTAAACAAAAGGATTCGCAAATAAAAGTGCTAATGCCACGACCAGCCCGTAAATTGTTAAAGCTTCCATAAAAGCTAGACTAAGCAATAAAGTACCTCGTATTTTCCCCTCTGCCTCTGGTTGTCTCGCAATACCTTCTACAGCCTGGCCTGCAGCAGTACCTTGACCAATTCCAGGTCCAATAGAAGCAAGCCCTACGGCCAATCCAGCAGCAATAACAGAAGCGGCAGAAATCAGTGGATTCATAGTAAGTTCCTCCTACAAAAAAAAGAAATGGTTAATGATACAATCAACCAATGATTTATTACTTATTTTCTCACTAAAATCTATTGGGTCGAGCTAACTAAAACCTCCGAATTGAAATGATAATATTAGTAAATCGCCAGAACTACTCCGATATCTCGTTTTTATTTGAGTTTCTACTTACCCATGATGAAATTTTTGTAAATCCCTATTTAAATGGTTCTAGTTATTTATTGCATTTCTTTGTTTCGAACCACTCTTTTATTCAATTCTTCATTCTTTCCTCTTCCATATCCAAGAGTGCATCTGTTTTTTTATTCAACTCACAATCACAAATAAAACAGAAGGATTCCTATTGGAATCTATCTAAACGCAATGGGCTAGAAATACTAGATATACTTAATACTGGGTACTGGAAAAATAATTATAAATATTATATAATGATATATAATATAGGGGTAGATAATATATAGGGATAACTCCTGCCTTTACCTTATATTATTAGTGAATATCTAATATCACATATACATTTGTTTATTCTATAGCGTAAACAAACCACCCGCGTTGAATATTGAATTGAATCAGATTCTGCATTTTTTGAAACGTACAAGTGGACTAGACTTACACTGGATTTATAGACATTATATATATATCCATTTTAACCCCCTTAATTCATCTTTTTTTTTTTTTACAATTCCACAATATAGTCTACTTTCTTCCTTTGTATGGATTATGTATTCTCCCCCCCGCGGAGTGATTATTTTGAACCATACATGAATTAAGATTAGGATAAGCTTAAGAAAAAAAAAGATTATTTCAAAATCTAATCAATGATGACCCTCCATGGATTCGCCTATATAAGCCGCAGCTAAAGTTGCAAAAATAAGAGCTTGAATACCACTTGTAAATAATCCAAGAAACATAACGGGTATAGGAACTACTGAGGGTACTAAAGAAACAAGAACAACAACTACTAATTCATCAGCCAATATATTCCCGAAAAGTCGAAAACTAAGAGATAGGGGTTTTGTGAAATCTTCTAGGATGTTAATTGGTAAAAGTATTGGAGTTGGTTGAATATATTTCCCGAAATAACCCAATCCCTTTTTGGTAAGACCCGCATAAAAATATGCCGCGGACGTAGGTAAAGCTAAAGCAACAGTAGTATTTATATCATTCGTGGGAGCAGCTAACTCCCCGTGAGGTAACTGTATAATTTTCCAGGGTAAAAGAGCGCCTGACCAGTTAGAAACAAAAATAAAAAGGAACATAGTTCCAATAAAGGGAACCCAAGGGCCATATTCTTCTCCAATCTGGGTTTTGCTCAAGTCTCGAATAAATTCAAGGATATATTCGAAGAAATTCTGACCGTTAGTCGGAATGGTTTGTGGATTCCGAACAGCTATGATGACTGAACCCAATAAGATAGCAATTACGAACCAAGAGGTAATAAGTACTTGGGCATGGATTTGTAAACCTCCTATTTGCCAATATAAATGTTGGCCCACTTCGACACCCGATATATCGTATAAACCCTTAATGGAATATGGTATAACGTTCATATTGTCCTCTGACAGAAATCGAACTTCAAATAAAAAAGGAATTATTTTGATTCAACCATCTCTTTCTTAACTCACCTACTTTAATGATTAATCATATATTTAGGATACAAAAAAATCACATAACATAATATCAATATCCCTAGTCTTTTTTATCTTTATCTCTTTTTCAAATTCAAGAATAATAAAATAACCGATCCAATAAATCTATTGAGCGAGTTCGAAAATACAAATAATTAATTAATCTTATTATTCTTAATCATAATTAACGATTTCTTATATAGCTAGAACGACCCTCGCAAATTGCGAATACTAATTTGTTAAGAATGAATCGGATTGAAGCTATAGCGTCATCGTTGGCTGGAATCGAAATATCTGCGAGATCTGGGTCACAATTTGTATCGATTAAACAAATGGTCGGAATCCCCAAAATGACACATTCTCGAAGAGCCGTATATTCTTCTTCCTGATTAACAATGATTACAATATCCGGTAATTCCGTCATATATTTGATTCCACCTAGATATGCTTGAAAGGTAGATAATTTTCTCTTCAACATTGCTGCATCTCTTTTTGGGAGACGATTGAGTTTCCCCATCTTTTGTTCTGCTCTTAAGTCCCTGAACTTATGAAGTCTCGTTTCCGTAGTAGACCAATTCGTTAACATACCACCGAGCCATTTTTTATTAACATAATGACACCGAGCCCCTATTGCGGCTGATGCTACTAAATCCGCTGTTTTATTCTTGGTACCAACGATTAAAAAGTTTTTTCCCCTACTTGCTGTATCAAAAACTAAATCACAGGCTTCTGATAAAAAACGAGCCGTTCTAGTAAGATTTATAATATGAATACCTTTACGCTTTGCAGAGATGTAAGGGGCCATTCTAGGATTCCATTTCCTAGTACCATGACCAAAATGAACCCCTGCTTCCATCATCTCTTCCAAATTGATGTTCCAATATCTTCTTGTCATTTTTCCACACACTTCCTCCTTGTTTAACAAAGAAACAAGGTACCCCGAAATAAATAATCGTTCCGACGGAACCTTCGACTGTGGATTGACCACTGATACACGGCCCAAACCATTAATTTATTTTAATTAATTATTACCGAATCAATACAATAATGGAATTAACCAGATAGTTCCAGACAGTTAAACTAAAAAAAAGAATGAAGCTTTTCTTAGGAATCATTAAATCGCATAAATGATTGTTCTGATGTCTCGTGGAAATTGTTTGGGGCGAAAGAACAAAATAATTCTCTATGGTGTAACAAAATATCTCTCGTTTCCAACTCGAATAGATTCTTCCTTTTATTTTCCAAATCAATGTTTTTGTATTGTCTTGATGAACGGTGCACTAATTTTTGGAACCCGGTACCAACGGGTATAATCCCTCCCAGAACAACGTTCTCTTTCAGGCCTTTCAACCAATCAATACGACCTCGTAAAGCAGCTTTTGCTAAAACTCGAGCGGTTTCTTGAAAACTAGCCTCGGATATGAAACTTTGAGTATTCAGAGATGCCCTCGTTATTCCCAATAAAATTGCCCGATAACTGACCACTTCGTCTAAAGCACGCCCCGCTCGTTCCGCTCGCAACAATCCGATTAATTCTCCAGGCGAAAAAACATTCGACATTCCATCTTCCGAAACCAATACTTTTGATGTTATTTGACGTACAATAATCTCTATATGTCTATTATGGATCTGTACCCCTTGAGATCGATAAACCTTTTGAATCTTATTAACCAAAGAGATACGACTTTGAGCTATGGTTAGCTCAGCCCCAATCAAGAATTCCCAGGGGATTCCAAGAATCCTTGGTATACGTTCGTTCCAACTTTCAACTCTCTTTTCGAGGTTCATCGATATTGAATCAATTGAACGGACTTCTAAGACTTGTTCCACTTTTGGAAGGCCCTGCGTTATGTCGCCAGATCTCGATTTTTCATATATAAATGTAACTAATGTCTCCCCTTCATAAAGGATTTCTCCATAATGGCCATGAACAGTTGCTCCTGGAGTAGCCAAATAGGGCTTAGCCGATCTTATAACTAAGGAGTCAGTATGAATAATGAAAATTTGACCAGATTTTTTTATGTGTGGCCCGTATTTGAATAGACATACATTTTCACAAAAAAATTGTCCAAGGTGAATTCTTAGGAATGTCTCTTCGTAAGAATCGTAATGGAGAAAACACCAATTCAAATGGAATGGATGCAAGATGATGTTACTACACAAATCGGGATTATAAATCCTCTTATTTTCATCCATTAAAGAGTATTTTAGTGCTTCAAGTACTTGGAAAGTCTGTTTAAAATTGTCAAGTAACAAATATTTATTTAACAAGATCTTATTATGAGTTAATAAATGGTAAGATGAATAAAAATTCGCTATTTTAGGTACAATAGTACCTAAGGGACCCAACAAACCCCTAATTGCAATTAGGGAATTCCTATTTTTTGTCACATTGTTATATTTCGAACCATTGAATGGACCAATTTGAAGACAATTGGATGATGACAAAATTATGAAAAATGGGCATTCCTTATTTCGATTCAACAACGTACCAACCTTAATAGTTCCTTGATATTGTGTAAGTAATTGAATCTTCGCCTTGGAATGAAAGGGATTGATATTGGTGCGGTCTAATTCCTTTTCGGAAATCAATCCCGAACCGGCCGTATCATACCTTTTTCCGCTAGACGAAATAGTGGACTTGGCTAACTCAATTCTTATGAAATAACGAATTAGATCACTTGCCCTTATCTCAACAAAGGAAGCATGAACCTCTTCCATAGAACCATTTTGTTCTGAATCCCAATTCAATACTAAGCAAGTCCGAACTAATTGAATACTTGTGTGATATATTCCTCGAATTGACTTGCCATATCCATAAAGAATATAATTGACAATTCTAAGTTGGACATTATCCTTTTCCTGCAAGAGATCCTGAGAGAAAAGTGTTGCTAAATTTATCCCATCAGCTATTTCATATGTGACTACGGGCCGAACCGAAACAAAATACTTTTTCTTGGTAGGTGTGATCCGTTGGACATAGATCCAATTTTTCAATCTTTTTGATTCCTTAGAATTTTTTTTTCCCGTTCTTGGCGGTACTAAAATGCCGCTGTGTCTGGATATCTTATCTGTCTCCCCGGGAAAATGAATATCTCCAGAAAAGATTTTCAGTTCAATACTTTTTTTTTTTCTCTCCACTCGGACTAATCCGCCTACTCGGCTTCTTGCATTTAAAGCAAGTCGTGTATTTACTCCAATGATACTATTGTTCCGAACCATTATGTACGAAGATCCAGGTAAAATATGCACTTCTTCCGGAATGAAAAAAAACCGATCTACTCTCATTTGGTTTTTCAGACTAAATTCTTTTGCTCTTCGATACTCAATCAAATCCTCTTTTTTTACGACAGAATCCACCTCTACGGTCCCATATTTAGTAATTCCAGAACTGCTTCTTCTGTATCGTGGATCATCAAAATAAGCAAGAATACTATTTCTACGAAAAATACCATCTATGGGTATTTCAATTGAAATACCAAAATGGGTTATTAGTTCTTTCTCCCGTTCTTGATCATATTGTAATGGAATGATGAATCTATTTCTTCGCCTTTTCACCAAAAAATCATAATTCTCTTGGAGCACAGAAGGATTTAGGAAATTCAAATGACCCTTGGATAGGATTCGATCCGATATTGAATAGGCAAGACTTTCTCTATCTTTTTTACTAGAAGTATCCAAAAATTTATGCCTTACCCGATCATTAGTCATTGAGAAGTCAGAGATATATCTGACTCCCCCCAAAAAAGAATGAACATTCTTTTGATCTTGATCCTTGTGGAGCGAAAAAGACACTATACTAGATTCGAGCGAACCCCCCACTAATATCCATAAATGGCTTGTTTTTGGTAATAGATGAACATTACCATATGTATATTCAGGTGCATGATAGACATCGGTACTCCAGTGCATTTCTCCTTCTGATTCAGAATAAATATGTTTTCGAACCCTCTCTTTAAAATGAAAAGTGGACACTCCGGAACGAATCTCAGCAATTACTTGTTCTGATTCTACATATTGATCATTTTGAACTAAAATCAAACTCTTTGGTGGAATATTCACATTATGTATAATATCCTGACCCTCAAGAATTACATACAAGTTTATAGAACATAAAAAAGCAGGATGCCCGTGGCGGGTACGCGTGGGATGAACCAAATCCTCATTGAATTGAATTTTTCCATTAGAAGGAGCTCGTACATGTTCGGCAGTACCACCCGTGAATACTCCACCAGTATGAAAAGTTCTTAATGTTAGTTGAGTACCCGGTTCCCCAATTGATTGACCTGCAATAATACCTACAGCTTCCCCCAATTCGACCAAGTCACCGTGAGTGGGACTCCGGCCATAACATAATTGACAGATCCAAGATGTACTCCTGCAAGTAAAAGGTGTTCGAATATATATTGGTTGTGCTCGAAAGGTTATGAATCGATTGACAAGCCCAATCCCAATATCTTGATTTCGAGTGGCAATGCATCGTAGACCCAGATAGATATCGTCCGCCAATACACGACCAATTAATGTTTGGGCAATTCTTTTTTCCGTCATATTA